ATGATTTCAAAATTGATTCAGAAGTAATTCGTGAGATCGTGCACCTTTCTTTCCTAGTTATGAAGAAAAAATAAATCAAATTAAAGTGCAGTTGGTTGGATCCAGCCTATTATTGAAATAAACAACTCGCACACACTCCCTTTCCAAAAAAGATCAATACACCCAGTACTACACTTAGATTTATTGGATTTGTTGCTAAAATATCGGTATTAAATCCAAAACCCCCGGCGGATGGCCAGTGACCCAAGGAAACGAAGGAATCCGTTACATTTTTCATATGATCTCCTCTTATAGATAGGACTAACAAAATTTAATATAGCTCTTTTTGTATTACCTTACCCCTTTGTTTTATTAATTTCCTTATTTCTCAATTGATTTCTTTATTTCAATTCAAGTTCCCAATCAGAAAGAAAATACTTAAATTAAACTTAAGTAGTTTAGTATTAGGTTCCAGGTCTCATGTCAATTGCTAAATACCGCATTTGTTGCAAGGCTTCCTAACCTAAAAACAAAAGGGTTTCCGTTGGACTAAGAGCGGGAAGGAAGAAAGCGAGTGGATCTGCCAATTCCTGATCCTCAAATTAGTCCTTCCCATGGGGAGTATTGTCTCAACGAATAATTGAAAATTATTTTATTGTAGGAGTTAAATCTTGATATAATTTGAAAAAGCAAGCGACAAAACCCAGGTAATACAATAAGAAAAAAAAAACTTTCACATTTCTAGGATTAACCTAAACAAAAGGATTTGCAAATAAAAGTGCTAATGCCACGACCAGTCCATAAATTGTTAAAGCTTCCATAAAAGCCAGACTTAGCAATAAAGTACCTCGTATTTTACCCTCTGCCTCTGGTTGTCTCGCGATACCTTCTACGGCTTGTCCTGCAGCAGTACCTTGACCAACTCCAGGTCCAATAGAAGCCAGCCCTACGGCCAATCCAGCAGCAATAACGGAAGCGGCAGAAATCAGTGGATTCATGGTAAGCTCCTCACAAAAATAAAGAAATGGTTAATGATACAATCAACCAATGAATTCTGACTTATTATTCCTTCCATTACTAAAGTCGATCCGGTCGAAATAGCTAAGACCTACGAATTAAAGTAATGAGATTGTTAAATCATCAGAACTACTTCGATATTTCATTTTATATTCCTATCCATGGAGTCTTTATCAATCCATAAGGCTCTAATTCTTTTATTTCTTTATTCCGAGCCATTTTTTCAATTCCATTATTTCAATTCTTCACGCTTTCTCTTCTATATACCATGCCCAATTTCGTCTGTTTATTCATTCGTTCCAGACGAAACAGAAAGACTTATATGGAAACCCCCATCTAAATTCACGGTGTGGTAGGTAGGAAAAGAAATAAGAAAAGAAATAAAAAAATAAAATATGAATTGTTTCTATATAACTAGTAAATATCTAATATCACATATACATGTCTTTCTTCCATACCGTAAACCAAACATTTGGATTTTCTATTCACTCGGATTCTGGAATTTTTCTTTGAAACATGCATAAGAATTGGTTTATAGCCATTACATATACTTAGGTTAACCCCCTAACTCTTTTTTTTTTTACAATTCCAAAATATCGTAATCTTTTTTACTACTACTCTAGATCGTATATACTATATTTGTATCTATTTTCTGTTCCAAAATAGTTTATCCGAACCGTCCATACACTGTGTTGGGAAAAGCTAAAAAAAGATTTTGTTTGAAAGCTAGTCAATGATGACCCTCCATGGATTCACCTATATAAGCCGCAGCTAAAGTTGCAAAAATAAGAGCTTGAATACCACTCGTAAATAATCCAAGGAACATGACAGGTATAGGAACTACTGAAGGTACTAAAGAAACAAGAACAACAACTACCAATTCATCAGCCAATATATTACCAAAAAGTCGAAAACTTAGTGATAGGGGTTTTGTAAAATCTTCTAGGATGTTAATAGGTAAAAGGATTGGAGTTGGTTGAATGTATTTACCGAAATAACCCAATCCCTTTTTTGTAAGACCCGCATAGAAATATGCCATTGACGTCGGTAAAGCTAAAGCAACAGTAGTATTTATATCATTCGTGGGTGCGGCTAACTCCCCGTGGGGTAACTGTAAGATTTTCCGAGGTAAAAGAGCCCCTGACCAGTTAGAAACAAAAATAAATAAGAACATAGTCCCAATAAAGGGCACCCAAGGACCATATTCTTCTCCAATTTGAGTTTTACTCAAGTCCCGAATGAATTCAAGGACATATTCGAAGAAATTCTGACCGTCAGTAGGAATGGTTTGTGGATTTCGAACAGCTATAGCGGCTGAACCTAGTAAGATAGCCATTACAACCCAAGAAGTAATAAGTACTTGGGCATGTACCTGGAAACCTCCGATTTGCCAATAGAAATGTTGGCCTACCTCCACACCGGATATATCGTATAGCCCCTTTAGTGTGTTGATGGAACATGGTAGAACATTCATATTAACCTCTGACAGAACTAGAACTAAAAA